GTGCTTCCAGACATGCTGAGCTCCACTAATTTTTTTACATTCGAAGAGAGGAATTGATTCAGTGAAAGATGGGATCAGTAAATAGAAAATTTACTAATATTTCCTCTTTGTGAGATCGTCCATTTTGTACCAAAGGTGTTTGTGAGTATACCAAATTAGTATAACTATCCTTCCTCTGGCACAGCAACGCATTTTTGCCCGTTACCAATATGTTGTACAATTCTTTGTTTTTGCTCTTTTGTTATGGCTAAACTCAGTAGATCGATAGGAAGATAAATAATGATTTCTTTGATTGGTTTGAAAATCCTTCTTTCATTTCATTTGAATATATTGGTAAAAAATAAATCCTTTATCATTAGGGGTTTTGCATAAATCCTAAAAAAAGAATTATATTTCATTAGTTCATTAGATATAATTGGAAATCTATTTATTTCTCTTTGGTTAAATGCATTTTAAGTTAACGAATGAAGTAATTCAATTGCCTAATTAATTAATTTCCTACTATACTGAATGCAATAAGTTTAAATAATTCATCAGATCATTTGTTCCAAGAAATGGACTAAACGGCTTCCATAAATATAGAGGTAATTCCAAATTATTTTACTTTTAAAGTTAATTTTTTAAATTTGTTTTTTTATTTTTAATTGTGTACAAGATTGGTTAATGCAACATCCAATGAATCTTTTTCGTCTAGGGTATTCGATTTCTTTATGGAAGCCTATATAGGAATCAATAGAAATCATTTATCTTTCATTTGAAATAAACTAATTAAATTACTGGAATGGGTTTTTCTTAATATTAACGCAAACAAGTAAGGAAACTTTCGCTTAGGTAAGTGTTTTATTAACATATGTAATAAAAAACACATTGAATTTCTCCCCTGTCATTTTCATGCTTACTATAACTAGTTATTTTGGGTTTCTACTAGCTGCTTTAACTATAACCTTAACTCTCTTTATTGGTTTAAACAAGATACGATTGATTTGAAATCGAAATGAATTGAATGAATAATTCCAAACCATTTTTCTATAGAATTCTATTTGAATTTTTCTGAGTTATTGAAATTAACCAATAATTCATATTAATATGTAGGTATAGATAGATTTTACCCTTTTTACCCTTGGGACAAACCAAAATGATTGAAGTTTTTCTATTTGGAATCGTCTTAGGCCTTATTCCTATTACTTTAGCAGGATTATTTGTTACTGCCTATTTACAATACAAACGTGGTGATCAGTTGGATCTTTAGTTGAGTAATATTGATTTGGTTGGATTGACTTATTCTCCGTAGTAAGTCCAATTCTGGTTGCAATTCTACTATTTTTAGTAAGTTTTTTGTTATTTTTGATTTGATTCAATATAAAATAGACGAAATCACGCTCTGTAGGATTTGAACCTACGACATCGGGTTTTGGAGACCCGCGTTCTACCAAACTGAACTAAGAGCGCTTGCAAAATAAATGACTCCGACTGTATTTCAGGTAGAATATCAAAAAAAGAAAAGAGAATCTTCCATGTAAATGGATCATAATTACTTCCTTGTTACTCCTCATAAGAGTAAGTAGCAATAGGTAGGGATGACAGGATTTGAACCCGTGACATTTTGTACCCAAAACAAACGCGCTACCAAGCTGCGCTACATCCCTTTGAATCCATTTTGTACAGTGGCATTATACAAAATCCTTTGACTGTTTTCTAGATCGTTCTTTTTTGATTCCTTATTTGTATTTATATACAATATACAATCTTTTTTCGGTTTGACCCAATTAAAGACGGGAGTGATATACATCCAAAATCCAATCTAGTACGGAAAAGTAAAAGAGAAATTCTTTTCTATTGGATTGAGTATCTTTTCTATTTTCAGGGAGAAGAGCTCCTAGCGATTTAGTGTTTCATTAATTGTACATTATATATAGATTTTATTAAATAATTCCAAGTACAAATAAAAAAAGGATTTGAACTACAACAACTGACCATATATGTATTTATGTATTTGAAATTGAATAAAGAAAGGAGGATTTTCAATGCGAGATATAAAAACATATCTTTCCGTAGCACCTGTGCTAAGTACTCTATGGTTTGGGGCCTTGGCAGGCCTATTAATAGAAATTAATCGTTTATTCCCAGATGCTTTGTTTTTTCCTTTTTTTTCATTCTAGTTTAAAATGAAACTAAACTAATTCATAGTTAGAAAAAATTGTATTACTTAATTATTTATCCATTTTTATGATGGAATGGAAACCCCAATTCATTGCAAATTACTTTTTATAATCTCATTTAGTATATTCTTTTTTTTATTTTTATTGTTTTGTTTGAGTGGATTAGCTAATTGGGATTGATTTCATTTTACTATTGTTTTCAAAATGCATATTTTATTAATTAGATAATGACTTTATATATTATATAAAAAATTAAAGTAAACCATATTTAGGTTAGTGATTTGAATTATGATTTTTCTATTGAATTGAAATAAAAATGGGACAGTTACGGCAAATAAGTCAAAAGTTTAAAGGAGGTTTATGGCCAAGGGGAAGGGTGTTAGAGTCCGAGTTATGTTGGAATGTACTGGTTGTGCTCAAAAAGATTTCAATCTCAAAAAGGCATCGCCGGGTATTTCTAGATATATTACTCAAAAGAATCGCCACAAAACACCTAGTCGATTAGAATTGAAAAAATTCTGTCGTTATTGTAACAAGCATACAATTCATGGAGAAATCAAGAAATAGATCAATGTAAATGCCGAGCATCATGTATTCGGTGATTCGAAAAAGAACAGAACTAATATATTAACTAAAGAGTAATACCTAATCAATTTATAAAATGAATAATGAATAAATATTCATACAAATAATTAATAAAAATAAAAAAAGAGAGCCTATTTCAGTTGGACCTGAAATGATAATTAAATTAAGGTAAGTCAGATATTTTAAGAGATAAGGAAGAACCTATGGATAAATACAAGCAACCTTTTCGTAAATACAAAAGATCTTTGCGTAGGCGTTTACCCCCCATTGGAGCAGGGGATCAAATAGATTATAGAAACATGAGTTTAATTAGTCGATTTATTAGTGAACAAGGAAAAATATTATCTCGACGAATAAATAAATTAACCTTGAAACAACAACGATTAATTACTATTGCTATCAAACAAGCTCGTATCTTATCCTTATTACCTTTCCTTAATAATGATAAACAATTTGAGAGAGTTGAGTCGACTTCAAGAATTACTAGTTCTCGAACCAGAAAGAAATAGGTAATTCTCCAATTCGAATTGCCTAAAGATTACAATTATTCCGATTAGAATTACATTTCACTTTTTATTTTTTTTTTTAAATGTTCGTTCATTTATACTAAATACTAATTATATTAATAGTAATTACATTAATCGGAATTTTTTTTATTTGATTCTTTCTATTTCCCGGAGTTCCGTCTCCGGGGAATTCCGTTTCAATCATTCCTGTCTGTATATTACACTTGACAATCTAATCTCTTATTGGATGATCTTATTTGAAATCATGTAAAGACAATTCTTATTGGATATAGCAATTTGCGCAAGTATTTTTCGATTAATAAGCAATTGCTTTTTATACAGATTGTTTATAAACCTACTATAACTATGGAATACCCTATTTTCACGAATTACCGCATTTATCCGAGTAATCCATAAACGGCGAAAATCTCTCTTTTGCCTACCTCTATCTCTATGAGATGAAACCAAAGCTCTCATTTTCTGTTGAGTGATTGTTCGAGTCAGTCTTGAATGAGCCCCTCTAAAAGTTGATGCAAATAAACGAATTTTTGTTCGACGTCTCCGAGCTGTATATCCGCGTTTAACTCTGGTCATTGAAGAAGATTGAACCTTAATGAATAACTAATTGACTCTTCTTTTTTCAGTTATTCTTTTTTCCTTACCCATTAATAACAAAACGGATTTTTCCAATGTATAAAATAGTAATTCCAATGGCTTTTCTTTTGCTACTATAACTTTCCCAACCACATTTCTTTTTGATTCCACTTATTTAAGTTCAGTTATGGATTATTTCATCTGGAAATACAAAAGGAGAATGGAATGGTACTAAAAAAAATGGCGGGTTCCTTCGTTTCTATGGCTACCTCTTAAACGGTAAGATCCTCTCTATACACCGGAGCTCCGCTTTTAAAATTTCATTAAATGGTATTGTGAACTTGCATAGTTCACAGGATTTTGCTCTACCTATTTATTATACAGTAATCAATCTTTTCACAATAAATAAGAGTTTTTGTACAGTGACGGCATTTTTTTAGGAAAGTTGGCTAGGTAGCTGACCCTCTAAATCCGTTCTTGCAAGAAAGCCCTTTCACTCTTTCTTAGTACTAGTTAATCCGCTTAATGGATAACTATTTGCTACCAATGGTAATTATTGCACTAGTATAAACCATAAATTTAATATATCATATAATCCATTTCCTATGTATACCATAGAGATCTTTGATCCTACGGATTATCCTATTAGTACTTTGTATTTTATTTACATTTGTAAATGTAAAAAGATCCTTTATTTCTTTGGACTTATAATCTTATCTGAACGAGTCGCCCATACACCCTAGTACATGTTCCTCTACGCTGAGGACATCCTTTAAGAGCAGGAGATTTTGTAACATTCCTTATTGGCTGTCTTGCGTTTCTAATAAGCTGTTTAATAGTTGGCATATCTGATGTATATACAATAAAATGGATTGGTTTAGATCGATCTTAACCTGATCTTTAGGGATTCCATCGTAAATTAAATAACAATGGGATTATGGTTTGAAATCGATTTATACTTCATTATTTTCATCTGCTACAAGATCGACAATTCCGTGAGCTTGGGCTTCTATTGCTGACATAAAAATATCCCTTTCCATGTCTTCGGATATTACCCATAAGGGTTTGCCCGTTCTTTGTACATAAATCTTTGTAAGGGTTTCACGAAGTTTTAGTAACTCTTCCGCTTCCACGAAAAAATCGCCTGTTTGTGCTTCATAAAATGAACTAGCAGGTTGGTGAATCATAACCCTGATTGATTTAGAGAATAGCATGAACGGTTCTTTGGTAAAAAAAATAATGAAAAAATCCAAATAAAGTAAACCAATGAAATGAAATTAAACAACCGTACGTGCATCTTTTGTTTATTGCATACGGCTCTGCAATGGAATTGATTTTTGTCTCTTATTTTTGAAAAACCCCATTTGATCCAAATTGGTAAATGATCCACTTACCACCCTTCTTTTCATAAATATAAATAATATAATAAAAATACTATGAGGGTTCAATTACTATATATATCTATATATCTTTTATCTTGTCTTCTATTTAGCAATCCCAAAGTGTTTTTATGATATAATCCAATAAAGAAAAAGAGGAAGCCTTTTTTTTATTAAAAATAAGGATTCTTTGGATGTGAAAAAAAGAAAAAGATATTTTTGTGACGCTATAATTTCCGACATAACGGATTAAACAAAAAAGAATCCTTTTTCATACTACTGGTTCGATATAACATCGTATTTTAGAAAAGAACAATAATGCGTAGTGTTTTTTTATTTTGTTCATATCGAACTCGGATTGCCATGCTATTATTACTTATTCTTCTCTTTATAATCAATGTGGCGAAGGCATAGTTTTCTTTTTTCTTTTACTATTTAAAATAAAAACTCATTGACGCCAAGCGTGAGGAAATGCTAGACGTTTGGTAATTTCTCCTCCAACTAGAACGAAAGATCCCATTGACGCGGCTAATCCTATGCATATCGTATGTACATCAGGTGGCACAAATTGCATAGTATCATAAACGGCTATCCCAGGTATTACCCATCCGCCGGGGGAGTTTATAAACACATAAAGGTCTTTGGTTTCATCTTCTAAACTGAGATATACCATGAGACCCACGAGTTGATTAGAAATCTCGCTATCGACTTCTTGTCCTAAAAAAAGTAATCTTTCTCGATAAAGTCGGTTGATTAGGAAAAATTGTATCCTTTGGGAGAACCCTACATGCACTTTTTAATGCATAAAGTTCAAAAAAATGTTGAAAAAAGAATCAATGTGTTGATTCTAGTTTGATTTCTTTTTTCCGTAATGCTAATGCAACAGTCATGCCATTTTTCTAGCATATAGCATTCAACAATCCAATTAGAGACGTTTTTGACTCTTTGAACTATAAAAAAAGAATTTACTGAACTTATTCCATTAGCGTTTCATTGATGCATTGTTTCATCGAAATGCAAATCCCGATGGTATTTTCTTGTTTCTGCATTGGTCCCTTTCTTTTTTTTAGGTTTACGGTCTACTTCGGGAAAATTTAAATATCTGTTAAAATGGGATTTGCACATATAGGGAAAATCCTCTGAGTACCATCTTTTTGTTGTAATTTATCTTTTTTTCCTTTATTTCCTTTAACGATCAAATTAGTTGATATATTCAAAATACTTTTTATTCTATTGGTAGGCAATTTTTGATCATTACTATACTATAGTAAGTATAATAATTGTTTATGATACAAGTGGTAATCGGACATATAACATATATTATCCTTTTTTTACAAATCTGGTATTTTCTAAACGAAGTCTGGATACTTTATCAACCCAAGGAAACCATCAATTGGAATTGGTATAAATTCAAAACAAGGATCCCCATATAAATGGATTTCATTGCACTTCACGCTCATAAAGATGGATTCAATAAAAGATTTCTTCGGTGAAATAGAAGATATCTCTATTGAGAGAGAAAACGGGTAAATCCCATAAGACCCAATATGCCTGACAAGTCGCATTATATGTCAACCCAAGCTGCATCTTCCTCTCCGGGACTCCGAAAAGGTACTTTTGGAACACCAATGGGCATAAAATGAAAGAAAAAAATAAATAAGATACTTTACTTTAATATGGAAACGTAATAATTAATTAACCAATTGTCAAATGTGACATTGTCAAAATAATAAGAATAAAGGGGTTTTTATTGTCTTTATTCTTTTTTCTTTATTTGATTGTTGTTCTTGTATCCTATTTGTTTGATACATAGATTGAGAAGTTTATAAATAAACTGAATCACAAATAGAACAAAAGGGGTCACAAACGTTTTATGCAAAGGATTTCCCATTGCATATTGAGACTGATCGGGTATAAAATAAATCTGCTTATGTTTGTTCTTATGAATCCAATTGTTCCATTAATTAATTCTTTCTTATTTCTTATATAGAATTCACGGTAAGGGTTAGTTATTTAGTATATAAATATAGGATTTACAATGTGATAAAATCAATTGATGTCTATTTATCTTTGATAAAGGGGTATTTCCATGGGGTTGCCTTGGTATCGTGTTCATACTGTTGTATTGAATGATCCCGGTCGATTGATTGCTGTTCATATAATGCATACAGCTTTAGTTTCAGGGTGGGCTGGTTCGATGGCTTTATATGAATTAGCGGTTTTTGATCCTTCGGACCCCATTCTTGATCCAATGTGGAGACAGGGTATGTTTGTTATACCCTTCATGACTCGTTTAGGAATAACCAATTCTTGGGGTGGGTGGAGTATCTCAGGAGGAACTATAACAAATCCTGGTATTTGGAGTTATGAAGGCGTCGCAGCGGCACATATTGTTTTTTCGGGCTTGTGCTTCTTAGCAGCTATTTGGCATTGGGTTTATTGGGACCTAGACATATTTTCTGACCCACGGACGGGAAAACCTGTTTTGGATTTGCCAAAGATCTTTGGAATTCATTTATTTCTTTCAGGATTAGCTTGCTTTGGTTTTGGTGCATTTCATGTAACAGGTTTGTATGGTCCGGGAATATGGGTATCTGATCCTTATGGGCTGACTGGAAAAGTACAAGCCGTAAATCCATCCTGGGGGGCAGAAGGCTTTGATCCCTTCGTTTCAGGAGGAATAGCCTCTCATCATATCGCAGCGGGCACATTGGGTATATTAGCGGGTCTATTCCATCTTAGTGTCCGCCCTCCTCAACGTTTATACAAGGGACTACGCATGGGCAATATTGAAACTGTGCTTTCCAGTAGTATCGCTGCTGTTTTTTTTGCAGCTTTCGTTGTTGCTGGAACTATGTGGTACGGTTCAGCAACGACTCCAATCGAATTATTTGGTCCTACTCGTTATCAGTGGGATCAGGGATACTTTCAACAAGAAATATATAGAAGGGTTAGTAGTGAATTAGCTGAAAATCGTAGTTTATCGGAAGCTTGGTCTAAAATTCCTGAAAAATTAGCTTTTTATGATTATATTGGTAATAATCCAGCGAAGGGAGGGTTATTCCGGGCAGGTTCGATGGATAATGGGGATGGAATAGCTGTTGGATGGTTAGGTCACCCCGTTTTTAGAGATAAGGAAGGTCGTGAACTTTTTGTGCGCCGTATGCCTACTTTTTTTGAAACATTTCCAGTAGTTTTGGTAGATAAAGATGGAATTGTGAGAGCCGATGTACCTTTTAGAAGAGCAGAATCCAAATATAGTGTTGAACAAGTAGGTGTAACAGTTGAGTTCTATGGGGGTGAACTTAATGGAATAAGTTATTCTGATCCCGCTACTGTGAAAAAATATGCTCGACGCGCACAATTGGGGGAAATTTTTGAATTGGATCGAGCTACTTTAAAATCGGACGGTGTTTTTAGAAGCAGTCCAAGGGGTTGGTTTACTTTTGGACATGCCACGTTTGCTTTGCTCTTCTTTTTTGGACATATTTGGCATGGAGCTAGAACCTTGTTTCGAGATGTTTTTGCTGGTATTGATCCAGATTTGGATGCTCAAGTGGAATTTGGAACATTCCAAAAGGTTGGAGATCCAACTACAAGGAGACAAGCAGTATGATAGACTCTTTCCTTGTTTTTTGATCTATTTCCTATTTCATATGTAACATTTTTTTATTTTTATTTATTTTTTCATCTTGAATATAAGAATAACCATTTTGAAAAACTATTGATTATTTCAATAACCGCCTTTTCTTTGACTCTTTTTATTTACTTCTAATATATATTCTATTGTCCTATGAATGAATAGGTGTGGAAGCTATAATTGTAAACCACGATGGAATCTATGGAAGCATTGGTTTATACATTCCTTTTGGTATCTACTTTAGGGATAATCTTTTTCGCTATTTTCTTTCGAGAACCGCCTAAGGTTCCGACTAAAAAAATGAAATAATTGTTAAAATAAAAGTAATTAAATTGAAGTAAGGGATCTACCACATCACATTGGAGTGGAAGACCCCTTACTTCAATTAGTCTCCGTGTTCTTCGAAAGGATCTCTTAATTGTTGAGAGGGTTGCCCAAAAGCAGTATATAAAGCGTACCCAGTAAAACTTACAAGTAAACCAGATATGAAAATGGCGACTAAAGTGGCTGTTTCCATTTTTTAATATTTAATAAATTGTTTTCAAGTAAAAACTGTAATGGATTCACAATGAGACCGTTTAATTACAACTACAACAGAATAGCATACAAAGTCAACAGATCTCAATCAATCATGAAATAAAATTTATGGCTACACAAACCATTGAGGATAGTTCTCGATCTAGGACAAAAACAACTTCTCCAGGTAGCTTATTGAAACCCCTGAATTCGGAATATGGTAAAGTAGCTCCCGGTTGGGGGACTACACCACTTATGGGAGTCGCAATGGGTTTATTTGCAGTATTCTTATCCATTATTTTGGAAATTTATAATTCTTCTGTTTTACTAGATGGACTTTCCACGAATTAGGTTTTTAAGATTACGAACTCTGAAGTCATAAGACATAAGATAACTTTACATAAAATAAAAGCTATTTTACTTATCATTTTGATTGTTAGACATTGTGGTAGTTCGACTGTGAAATTTATTATTTGTAGTTTCGGAATATGAGTGTGTGACTTGGCATAATTGATCCTATTGATAATATATAGAACGTACCTATTATCCCTATCAAGATAATTCTACTTTGTCAGATATTTACTTGAACTTTAATATCTGGAACACAAAATCTATCAAATAGATCCATAAAAGAATTCTATAAACTATGATTTATATCTCTTATTTAGACCTCGCAACCGAACTCGAAAGAAATTACAATAGGTATTGAAAAATAGAAGGAATTTTATTCATTCATTTTATAAGTTATCATGAAAGGGTTCTTACTCAGAGAACTCGTGAGTTTAGCTTGGACTAAATTATCGGGGTGCTAATATGAATCTAAGGTTTCAATTGCAATTGATTCATAGGAATTCAACAAGATAATTCCTATCATTCCTATCAGTAGTAAAAAAACAATAAATAAGTTGGAAAAATATTTTTTTATTTATATTAAAAAGGAATATTCCATAGGTAAGGAAGAGAATAGTCAAGAGGTCTGTAATAATAAGAAAGACAGATAAGCCTACTTGATCTTTTTTGGCATTATCCTCACAAATAAAAAATTCCATATTTTGTTATTGCATCTCTGCAACGGCAGGTGGAGTCTCTGGATTATCTAGTTTTTAAAGGCCGGAGAGATTCGTTAAAATAGGAATTTGTGTGTTTTTGTTTGAGCCGTCTGAGATGAAATTCTCATATACGGTTCTCCGAGGGGGATTCCCTTTTGGGTAACCTATCTCAATAAAGTATATGATTGGTTTGAGGAACGTCTTGAGATTCAAGCAATTGCAGATGATATAACTAGTAAATATGTTCCTCCTCATGTAAACATTTTTTATTGTTTAGGAGGAATCACACTTACTTGTTTTCTAGTCCAAGTTGCTACTGGTTTTGCTATGACTTTTTATTATCGTCCAACCGTTACAGAGGCTTTTTCTTCTGTTCAATACATAATGACTGAGGCAAATTTTGGTTGGTTAATTCGATCCGTTCATCGATGGTCAGCAAGTATGATGGTTCTAATGATGATTCTGCACGTATTTCGTGTGTATCTTACGGGCGGATTTAAAAAACCTCGTGAATTAACTTGGGTCACTGGTGTGGTTTTGGCTGTATTGACTGCATCTTTTGGTGTAACTGGTTATTCTTTACCTTGGGATCAAATTGGTTATTGGGCAGTAAAAATCGTAACAGGTGTACCTGAAGCTATTCCTGTAATAGGATCACCTTTAGTGGAATTGTTGCGCGGAAGTGCTAGTGTAGGTCAATCCACTTTGACTCGTTTTTACAGTTTACACACTTTTGTGTTGCCTCTTCTTACTGCTGTATTTATGTTAATGCACTTTTTAATGATACGTAAGCAAGGTATTTCTGGTCCTTTATAGAAAATACAGATCGTCAAGATTGAAATATTCCAATTTTGTATAGTAGATATTTTGAATTATTTCATATTGGGAAGGACAATAGTATTTCATTGCTACAAATATATATTATTTATTTAAAAATAAGACATGTTTTTTGGATACTTTTCTTCAACTCTCCAATATTATTCTACTTTGGATTTAATATGAATAGTTGAAGTGAATTTTAAGAAAATAAGGACGGATTATGGGAGTGTGTGACTTGAACTATCGATTTTGCTATGTAGATTTATTATTTTATCTGCTACATTGGAATTGACAACCAAATGTGTCTCTGCATCCAATCCAATCAATATGTATGTCCCCTGTGACATAGGGTAGGCCGGTTATCTTGCGGAGAATCTTTTCTATGATCCTGTCAAAATAGTTTTATTTTATTTATTCTAGGCTCCGTAAAATCCGTAGACCGTAGAATAGTAATAGCATGGTACATCACTTATTTTAGTAAATCGGACTTCTTTAATTCTTTGCTTAGATTACTATTTTACTTTTAAGATATTCTATAGTTTTTCTTATTCTTATATATCGTATAGGTTTTGATCGCTTTAGTTGGAAAATGCATTCATTTCTTTTGCATTGATTATAATCTATTTTATTATCGGAGTAAAAGATAGGATCTAAGGAAAAGCATAGATCAAATTTGTTAGTAACAAGAAAATATTTTGGTTTGGACATAATTCAAGTAATAGAATAGAGATTGGGGGGATAAAAAACAATCCAGATACATGAGACAATCCAAAAAGCAATTGATCATGATCAAATAATTTAAGCCTGCTTGGATATTGAGCATTTACTTATAGAATCGGAAAATGCAAGGGAAAATGCAATTAGAGAAATCTTTTGTTACCTAGAAGAATTATAAACATTGTTACATTGTTTTATTATCTTTTATCAATTTTGCATAGTTTAAGTTTTTCTGTGATTTATTTGATTATTGCTCGAGCCGGATGATACCAAATGATCATGTCCGGTTCCTTTGGGGGATGAATTATTATGAATTCGCCTATCCAAATAACAAAAAAACCTGATTTAAATGATCCTGTATTAAGATCAAAATTGGCTAAAGGGATGGGTCATAATTATTATGGGGAACCTGCGTGGCCTAATGATCTTTTATATATTTTTCCAGTAGTTATTTTAGGTACTATTGCATGCAACGTAGGTTTAGCGGTTCTAGAACCATCCATGATTGGTGAACCTGCAGATCCTTTTGCAACGCCTTTGGAGATATTACCTGAATGGTACTTCTTTCCCGTATTTCAAATCCTTCGTACAGTACCCAATAAGTTATTGGGTGTTCTTTTAATGGTTTCCGTACCAACTGGGTTATTGACAGTACCTTTTTTGGAGAATGTGAATAAATTTCAAAATCCATTTCGTCGACCAGTAGCCACAACGGTTTTTTTGATCGGTACTATAGTAGCTCTTTGGTTAGGTATTGGAGCAACCTTACCTATTGATAAATCTTTAACCTTAGGACTTTTTTAGTTTTTTTGTAAATGAATTGAATCATGAGATACCATGGTGTAGGTATCTAAAGAAATAGTTACTTTACAGTAAAGCTTCTCTAGATACTACAAATTGTCATTTTACTATATAATAATCATTTTATTATAATCTATTCCACATACTTTAGATATTGATATTGTGCAATAAATAACAATAAAACTACATATCTTTTGTATTTTCTTTAATTATTTTTTCTATTTCAATTTGCATTAGTAATTAGAAAATGTTAAAAAAAAGGACAGTAACCAATTTAAAATGAAAAATTATTCTTAGGTAAATTCCTTTTAAAAAGGTTATTTAGAGTTTCCAATATTTGTTTTTCATCTTCCATGCAAAAAGATTCAATTTTCATAAGCTCTTCTGGATTATTATTCAAAAGGTCAAATAATGTATGTATATTGGATCTTTTAAGTAAATTATACGTCTTGGAAGGCAATTCTAATTGGTCAATAAAAATACAATTAACAGGAATTCCTTTTTTGTTTTTCTTTAAATCAGTGAATCCTTTTTTAAATGTGACAAACGGTGAAGTAAATCGATTATTGTTTTCTTCCATAATTATGTCATCTTCCTCCACATGGAGAAAAGGAATAAATAAATCAATCAAATTACGCGAAGCCTCATAAAGTGCTTCCTTAGGAGTTAAGCTCCCATTGGTCCATATTTCTAGAAAAAGAACTTCTTTTTTTTCGTTTCCATAAGAATGAATACTATAATTAACATTTCGAACTGGCATGTATACAGCATCTATCGGATAACCTTTATCTTGATCGTTTTTTGTGGATTCCCTATGATATCCACGACCTTTCTTGATTTGTAATCCAATACACAAATCAATTGGTTCCGTTAGGTTAGCTATATATTGCGTTGTGTCAACCATTTGCACGGAAGAAGGTAAGATGATATCTTGAGCAGTTACGCATCTAGGACCTTTGACACAAATGGATGCATCATGAACTCCATAAAGATTGCTTTTTAATACAATTTCTTTCAAATTAAGTAAGATCTCATGTACGGATTCTTCAATACCTGTTATTGTAGAATATTGATGTGGTAATTCCTCAGATTTTGCACATATGATGCATGTCCCTTCTATCTCTCCAAGTAAAGCCCGTCGCATGGCAATACCTATGGTATCAGCTTGACCTTTCCTAAGTGGGGACAAAAAGAAACGACCATAATAAAGACGTTTACTGTCTATTCTTGATTCAACACACTTCCACTGTATTGTTCGAGTGGGTCCTGTTGCTTCCTTTCGAACCATACTCATTTTTTTATCATGTAATTATTTATTTCTCTTGAAATGATTTTCATTCAAATTCCTACACACGTCTTTTTTTAGGAGGTCGACATCCATTATGTGGCATAGGTGTTACATCACGTACATAACTTAAGAGAATACCACTTCTACGAATGGCTCGCAATGCTGCATCTCTTCCAAGACCGGGCCCTTTTATCATAACTTCTGCTCGTTGCATACCCTGATCCAAAACTGTACGAATAGCATTTACTACTGCCGCTTGAGCTGCATAGGGTGTTCCCCTTCTTGTGCCTTTAAAACCAGAAGTACCCGAGGAAGCCCAAGAAACCACCCGACCCCGTATATCCGTAACCGTTATAATAGTATTGTTGAAACTTGCTTGAACATGAATAATTCCTTTTGGTATTCTACGTCCATTCTTACGCAAATCAATACGCCCATTTCTACGTGAATGATTTTTTTGCATGATTTTTTTTATCATATTTTAGCATCTTATAAAATAAATCGGATGAAGAAATATATTTGATACATAAAGAGAAGATATGGAGATATACATTTCTTGGGAAAATCCAGTCTGCATTCTGTACTTTATTTTTTGATTTATTTTCATTTACCTATTCAAAGGTAAGGTTCTTTTTTTGAAAGACTATCCTTGTCTTTGTTTGTGCTTTGGATTAGAACAAATTACTATAATTCGTCCACGTCTACGGATTAGTCGACATTTTTCACAAATTTTACGAACAGAAGCTCTTATTTTCATATTTCTTATATTATAATATTGACTCATTTTTTTTGTACTTTCATTTTGAAATCTAGAGTGTTATTTTCACTTCGAGAAAAGAATCTAATCATTTACATCTTTGGTGCGAAGTCTATAAATGATGCGTCCCTTAGTTGAATCATAACGACTTAGTTCAATTTTTACTTTATCCCCTGGTAGTATTCGTATAAAGCTGCGTCGGATCCTTCCTGAAACGTATCCTAAAATCAGATCTTTATTATCTAAAAGGACTCGGAACATACCATTGGGAAGTGACTCAGTAATTAAACCCTCGTGAATTAATTTTTGTTCTTTCATTCCTTTTATTTGAAGTATCAATTAAATGGAGGAAGCGCTATATCTTTTTTTTTCATTTTTACTTTTAAAAACTCGAGATAAAATGAAGACGAAGGTATTGGAAGAAAAAAATTACCATATATAACATAGTATTTCTCCGCCAATTCGCTGCAGTCGAGCTTCTCGATCTGTCATTATACCACGAGAAGTTGAAAGAATGACAATTCCTATTCCACTTAGAATCTTAGGAATTCTTTGAGAATTGGAATAAATTCTTAAGCCGGGTCGGCTGATACGCTTTAATACAGTTCTAGCTTTATATATTTCTTTTTGAGTCTTTCTATATGGTAGAGTTAAAACAAAGAAGGATTTATTATTTTTCTCATGTTTACGAATATTTTCAATAAAGCCTTCTTGTAGAAGTATTTCTGCAATGTTTTTAGTAAGATTTGTCGATGCTACTTGAACTGTTCTTTTTTGATTCATGTCAGCATTTCTTATAGAAGTTATTAAATTAGCAATAGTGTCCTTACCCATAAAAAAACTATGTATTTCTCCCAATATTATATGTAATCAACATGCTCTCTTTTTTGTTTATTCTAAAGTAGATATCCGTGAGATTAAAATGGACTAATTTTTTTAATTGATTTCTTTTTTTTAACTAATTTGTAGTCGTTTTGTAAGGTAACAATTTTTTATAATACTTCAGGAGCTAACGAAACTATTTTAGTAAAGTTCAACTGCCTTAATTCTCGAGGGATCGCTCCAAAAATACGGGTTCCTTTTGGATTTCCCTCTTGATCAATGACAACGGCTGCATTGTCAGTATAACATATTATCATACCGTTTTCTCGTTTGAGTTCTTTACATGTACGTACGATTACGGCTCTAATAACTTCGGATCTTTCTAGAGGCATATTAGGAACTGCTTCTTTAATTACAGCAACAATAACATTACCAATATGCGCATATTGTTGATTACCAACTCCTATGATTCGAATACACATCAATTTTTTAGCTCCGCTGTTATCTGCTACATTCAAAATTGTCTGAGGTTTAATCATATCTTTTTTTTCATACAAAAGGATGAAATAAGAAAGAAATATTAATATTTTCTGTCCAGAAATGGGTTAATTATTCATACTAAATCTTTCTTTTTTTATATATCCTTATACTGAAAGAATAAATTGAGTTCGTATAGGCATTTTGCGCGCCGCTATTAGCATAGCTGCTTTAGCTACGGTTTCGGATACTCCACTCATTTCATAAAGTATTCTACCTGGTTTAACAACGAATACCCAATATTCGGGAGAGCCCTTTCCCGACCCCATACGCGTTTCTGCCGGTCTTACTGTCACAGATTTATCGGGAAAAATGCGTACCCATATTTTTCCCCCGCGGCGTGCATATCTTGTCATTGCTCTGCGTCCTGCTTCTATTTGTCTAGCTGTGATCCAAGCTGGTTCAAGTGCTTGAAGAGCATATTTTCCGAACGATATTTTATTGCCTCGACAAGATATTCCTTTCATTCTTCCTCTATGTTGTTTACGAAATCTGGTTCTTTTCGGGTTATAGTCGATATCATTCCATCTCTATTCCAGAACTGGACATGAGAATTTCTTCTCATCCAGCTCCTCGCAAATCAAAAGAAAGGGTATAAAAAAAAATCAGAAATGATATTTTCTATTATAAATAGAATTTGATAAATATAAAAATATTTATATTAATTTGAAGGAACCCTTTTTTTTATTTCTATGTAAATAATAAATTCAACTTATGTCACAACAATAGCCAATCTTTTTTTTGATTTCGCGGGCGAATATTAACTCTTTACTGCTATACCCTACAGGGATATATTAATTTGAATTATTTCTTGGGGTTTTTCGCCATCCCACCTATGGGTATTTTTGGGTATTCCATATTCTTTAGTTTTTAATGGAATTGTATTTGATACAGTCATAGGTTATTTCGTTCCTATAGCTTTGCCTTTTTAATGATTAGGTTTGACTTCTGCAATGAAGCTTTAAACAATATTTGTATTAGTCAATTTATTTAGTTTTATTAACTCGAAGCTCTTTATTTTTTATTTTTCTTATTATGCTATTATTATTATTAGTTATTAGCAAATGAATATTAATAATTTTAATGCTTTATCACATTGCTTTTTATGACATGAGTCATTGACCATCCATATTTGAATGATATATCTGTTTTCTTATTCTTTTTTCTTCCTTTCTATCATCTTCCCTTTTATCCACATCCCTTTCTTTTTTAACATGTAATCGGATTTATTTAACAAAGTTTACAGTTGCTATAACCATAGAATTGATTTATTTATTCATTCCTATAGTCACTTTTCATTGGGATCTCGATAATAAAAAGCAATAAGCTTATTTTTGTTAAGTTTAGAAGTAGTATTTAGTAAAGTTTTTTTACTCTTACTATTAAATTCTAAAGAAAAAATGAACGAATCGCACACTAAGCATAGCAATTTATATAAAAATAGAGTTTTGATTAAACCTTATAGAATTAATAGAATTAAATGGAAATTGTCTATTGACTAATGAAATTATAATGATTCATCTTTTTTTTTAAAGGAAAAGACAAAGAGAATTCTCTCTTTATTTTTCTTCGTTTAAGAATATCCAAATTTTTATACCTAATACTCCATAGATAGTACGAATTGTTGACAAATGATAATCGATTTTAGCACGAATTGTTTGTAAAGGAACCCTGCCTTCTCTCATCCATTCAACACGTGCAATTTCTTTTCCGTCGATACGACCTGCAATTTGTACTTGAATTCCTTTTGTATCCGTTTGTTCTGTTAATTCAATAGCTTTTTTTAGTGCCTTTCGAAAAGAAACTCGATTTTTTAATTGTAAAGCTATATATTCGGCAAGAATACTGGGTTTTCCATAAGGTTTTTCTATTTTTGTTATAGCAATATTGAATCTTCGGTTGATAGAATTAAATTTCTTCTCTACATTCCTCCGTAATTCTTCTATTACTTGTGTTTGACTTTCCACTAATACATTTTGAAATCCAATATAGATGATGACTTGAGTTAAATCAATTTTTTTCTTTATTTCGATATGTCCAATTCCTTCGAAACCAGAGGCTATTTTTTTATTCTTTTGTACATAGTCTTTGATACAATTCCTTATTTTTTCATCTTCTTGTAGATTTGCAGAATAGTTTTTTGGTTGTGCGAACCAGAAGGAATGATGACTTTTTGTTGTACCAAGTCTGAAACCAAGTGGATTTATTTTTTGTCCCATATTTATAATTATATAATTTTTATGTTATTTGAATATTCTATTTCTTTTTGATTTGTCTACTTAATTTATGTTTTCTTATAAAGTCAAAGTAGAAAATATTTCAATATATATAAGCAATAAGCAATAAATATTCAAATATGTAGAATGAAGCAATTACTTAACGAATTTTATTTAAATTTAAGTTTTAGATTGATCCATAAAGGATTTTTCTTTTAATACAATTTTTATATGACATGTGGGTCTTTTGATCATATAACTCCGTCCTTGAGCCCGGGGTCTTAGCCTTTTTACAATAATACCCTTATTCACTTCGGCACTAGTAAGGACCAAATTTGCTTCGTTTAAACCCATATTATGATTAGCATTTGCTGCTGCCGAATAAACCAATTTTAAAATTAGATAAGATGCACGATAAGGCATAAGTTCTAGTATCATAAGTGTTTCCTCATAGGAACGTCCGCGAATCTGATCAATGATTCTTTGTGCTTTTAAAAAAGAGATACCCATCCGTTTCCCTACAACTCTTATTTCTTTACTCGAATTTGAGTTCTTTTTACTAGATGTATCCGCTACCGTTTTCTGATTTGTCATAATGTTTCTCCTGTCTTCGTTTTTCTTTAATCTTAATGTATTACAAACAACACCCAATCTGTTGGGTGTTGTTTGTAATACATTAACGACGCGATTTATTATCGTTTCTTGCATGTCTCGCGAAAGTCAGAGTCGGTGCAAATTCTCCCAGTTTGTGACCTACCATACGATCTGTTATATAAATAGGTAGATGTTCTTTTCCATTATGAATAGCGATTGTATGGCCAATCATTGTGGGTATAATGGTAGATGCCCGAGACCAAGTGACTATTATTTCTTTCTCTTCCTTCATGTTGAGTTTTTCAATTTTGACCGATAAATGATTAGCTACAAAGGGATTTTTTTTTAGCGAACGTGTCACAGCTGATTACTCCTTTTTTACATTTTTCAGATTGGTTTGGTATTCTATGTCCAATATCTCGATTGAAGCATGGAGGTAAGAATAAAGAAAATAATGAGTAATGGGAAAAAGGGAAAATCCTTTAGCTAGATAAGGGGCGGATGTAGCCAAGTGGATCAAGGCAGTGGATTGTGAATCCACCATGCGCGGGTTCAATTCCCGTCGTTCGCCCATCACATCACATTCTTTCCAATTCCAAAAATTTATTTTTCATATTCCTATTTACGGCGACGAAGAATAAAACGATCACTATATTTTTTCCTTTTCCTACTTCTTCTTCCAAGCGCGGGATAACCCCAAGGAGTTGTGGGCTTTTTTCTACCAATTGGGGCTCTACCCTCACCGCCCCCATGGGGATGGTCTACTGGGTTCATAACTACTCCTCTTACTACAGGACGCTTACCTAGCCAACGCTTAGATCCGGCTCTACCCAAAATCTTTTGGTTCACTCCAACATTACCCACTTGTCCGACTGTTGCTAAGCAGTTTTTGGATATCAAACGTACCTCCCCAGAGGGTAATCTTAATGTGGCCGATTGTCCCTCTTTTGCTATCAGTTTCGCTACAGCACCCGCTGCTCTAGCTAATTGTCCACCCTTTCCACGTGTGATTTCTATGTTATGTATGGCCGTTCCTAAGGGCATATCGGTTGAAGTAGATTCTTCTTTTTTATCAATCAAAACCCCTTCCCAAACTGTACAAGCTTCTTACAAAGCATACGGCTTTCTAGATGTATATGATGATATCTAGACAGATGGATCTTATATGAATCGTATGATGAGGTACCACATGAGTGGATATATAGGAATCCCAATCTGCCGAATCACTCATGTTAGGATTATGATCTTCTACATCCTAGGTCTCCTTGTTCCGTCATCTGGCTTATGTCCTTCATGTAGCATTCAGACCGAATGATTCTATGAGATTACGTCGATACCGCCACATATTTCGGGTAACGGTAACGTAGGAGACATCCCTATTTTTCCCCGGGGGTCTTAATTACCACTGTCTAGCTTTCAATTCGCCTCTGACCATCAAATGAAATGTGAATAAAACGTCCTCCTCTCTTTGATTGGAAACAAGGGGCGCTTCCGGCTCTGTGCATGCTTCAAACCATTTTGTCTTCTCCATATTACCATATCTCTAGAGTCAATAATTTTCGATGAGGAACTACTGAACTCAATCACTCGCTGCCGTGACTCAACAGTTTTCTGTTGAGGTCTATCCCGTCGAGGTACTCCAATTGGATCAGTGATCGATTTCTAGGTTTCGTCGTAAACCTAATTGGCTACTTCCAATTACGTAAATCCATAGTTCAAACCGCACTCAAAGGTAGGGCATTTCCCATTGATATAGGAACTTCTGTACCAGAAACAACGGTATCTCCAATTATAGCCCCTCTGGGATGTAAAATGTATCTCTTCTCACCATCCCCATAGTGTATGAGACAAATGTATGCATTTCGATTAGGGTCGTATTCTATGGTTATGATTCTACCAGATATTTCTTTTTGATTCCGTCGAAAATCGATTTGACGGTATAGACGTTTATGACCTCCCCCTCTATGCCTTGCGGTAATGATTCCTCTGGCATTACGACCTTTACCACAATGATGCCGTCCATGGATCAAATGAGTTCGTGGATTGGATTTCACTTGACTGTCTACGGCTCCATTGCGTGTGCTTGGGATAGAAGTTTTGTATAAATGTATCGCCGTGTTATTAAGTATTTTGCTTTAAGTTCTTTTCTCTATAAGAGGTGGAATAGAATAACCCGGTTGAAGCGTAATGATCATGCGTCTGTAACGTCCCATTCTTCTACCCTTTCGGGGTAGTCGATGACTATTCATAGCTATTACCTTGACACCAAAGAAGAGTTCGACCCAATGCTTTATTTCTGTCCTAGTTGATCCTGATTCGACATTAGAAGTATATTGATTGTTCCCCAATAACCGAATACTCTTTTCTGTAAATACTGCATATTTGATTCCATCCATAAATCCATTTTATTCCCTATGAGTTCCAGTATCGATAAGAATTCTAGTTCTTACTGTTCATATGTTATGTTATGAATATACCATAACATTCGTTATGTATGGATGATGAGATATTGATACAGAGCCAATTCAAATAGACTTATTGAACGTTCCCATTGGCGTGCATCCAGCAGGAATTGAACCTACGAATTTGCCAATTATGAGTTGGGCGCTTTAACCATTCAGCCATGGATGCTTCACAGGGATCATCGTACATCGTGAATAACCAAATTCCAATTGAAATGAAATCTTTAGGAGGAATCAATGAAACGACACCAATTAACATCCTGGATCTTCGAATTGAGAGAGATATGGAGAGAGATCAAGAATTCTCACTATTTCTTAGATTCATGGATCAAATTTGATTCAGTGGGATCTTTCACTCACATTCTTTTCCGCCAAGAACGCTTTATGAAACTCTTTGATCCCCGAATTGTGAGTATCCTACTTTCGCGTGATTCACAGGGTTCCACAAGCAATCGATATTTCACGATCCAAGGTGTAGTACTGCTTGTAGTAGTGGTCCTTATGTCTCGTATTAACAATCGACAGATGGTCGAAAGAAAAAATCTCTATTTGATGGGGCTTCTTCCTATCCCTATGAATTCCATTGGGCCCAAAAAGGAGACATTGGAAGAATCTTTTTGGTCTTCCAATATCAATAGGTTGATTGTTTCGCTCCTGTATCTTCCAAAAGGGAAAAATATTTCTGAGAGTTGCTTCATGGATCCGCAAGAGATTACTTGGGTTCTCCCAATAAATAATAAATGTATCATGCGAAGTTCGCGGTGGTGGAGGAACCGGATCGGAAAAAAGAGGGATTTGAGTTGTAAGATATCTAATGAAACCGTAGCAGGAATTGAGATCTCATTCAACGAGAAAGATAGCAAATCTAAATATATGGAGTTTCCTTTTTTATTTTATATGGATGATCCGATCTGCAAGGACCATGATTGGGAATTGTTTGATCGTCTTTCCCCCAGTAAGACGCGAAACATAATCCACTTGGATTCGGGGCAGCTATTCGAAATCTTAGGGAAAGACTTTCTTTGTTATATCATGTCTGCTTTTCGTGAAAAAAGACCAATGGAAGGGAAGGCTTTCTTCAAACAACAAGGAGCTGAGGCAACTATTCAATCAAATGATATCGAGCATGTTTCCCATCTCTTTTCGAGAAACAAGTGGGACATTTCTGTACGAAATAGTGCTCCATTTCATATGTGGCAATTCCGCCAAGATCTCCGCGTTAGTTGGGGGAAGAATCCGCACGAATCGGTGAGAAATGTATCGAAAGATAATTGGATTTGGTTAGACAGTGTGTGCTTGGGGAGCAAGGATCGGTTTGTTAGCAAGTTACGGAATGTATTGTCAAATATTCCATATGATTCCACAAGTTTCGTTCAAGTAAAGGATTCTAGCCAATGGAAAGGATCTTCTGATCAATGCATGGATCATTTCGATTCCATTAGAAATGAGGATTCAGAATCCTACGCATTGATCGATCAAGCAGAGATTCAGCAACTAAAAGAAAGATCTATTCTTTTGGATCCTTCCCTTATTCAAACTCAAACGGAACGAACAGAGATAGAATCAGATCGATTTCCGAAATGCCTTTTTGGATCTTACTACATGTCCTGGCTATTCACGGAACGTGAGAAGCAGATCAATAATCATCTGCTTACGGAAGAAATCGACGAATCTCTTGGGAATCCCACAAGTACAAGATCAATTTGTTCTTTTTTCTCTGACAGATGGTCAGAACTCCATCTGGGTTCGAATCCTACTGAGAGGTCCACTAGATATCATACATTTTTTAAGAAAAAACAAGATGTTTCTTTTGTTCTTTCCAGTCGATCGGAAAATAAAGAAATGGTTGATATATTCAAGATAATGACGTATTTACAAAAAACCGTCTCAATTCATCCTATTTCATCAGATCCGGGATGTGACATGGTTACGAAGGATGAATCGGATATGGCCAGTTCCAATAAGATTTCATTCTTGAGCAAAAATCCATTTTTCCATTTATTTCATCCATTCCATGACCGGAACAAAGGGGAATACACGTTACACCACGATTTGAAATCAGAAGAGGGATTTCCAGAACTATTCACTCTATCAATAACCGAGCCGGATCTGTTGTATCATAGGGGATTTGCCTTTTCTATTGATTCCTACGGGTTGAATCAAACAAAATTCTGGAATGAGGTATTCCACTCCAGAGATGAGTCGGAGAAGAAATCTTTCTTGGTTCTACCTCCTCTTTTTTATGAAGAGAATGAATCTTTTTCTCGAAGGATCAGAAACAAATGGGTCCGGATCCACTGCGGGAACGATTTTGAAGATCAAAAACGAAAAACAGCAGTATTTGCTAGCAACAACATAATGGGGGCAGCCAATCAATATAGATTGAGATTGATCCAAAATCTGATGCAAATCCAATATCGCACCTATGTATACATAGGAAATGTACCCAATCGATTCTTTTTAATGAATCGGTATTCTGATGCGTATAGATACAAATGTTCCAATGGGAGCAAGAGTGAACATTGGGAAGATTTTGTTTCTGAACAGAAGAAGCGTTTTCAAGTAGTGTTCGATCGATTATGTATTAATCAATATTCAATGAATTGGTTCGAGGCTATCGACAAACAACATTTGTCTAAGTCACTTCGTTTCTTTTTGTCCAAGTCACTTCCCCTTTTCTTTGTGAGTATCGGGGATATCCCCATTCATAGATCCGAGATCCGCATCTATGAATTTCAAGATCCGAATGATCCACTCTGCAATCAGTTGTTAGAATCAGTAGGTGTTCAGGTCGTTCATTTGAATAAATGGAAACCCTTCTTATTCGGCGATCATTATACTTTCCCAATACCGAAATTCTTGATCAATGGGGGAACAATAGTATCATTGTTGTTCAAAAAGATACCAAGGTGGATGATGGATTCATTGCATACTATAAAGAATCGCAGGAAACCCTTGGATTCCTATTTCTCAAGGATATCTCATGATCGAGACAACTGGCTGAATCCCGTGGAACCATTTCATAGAAGTTCCTTGATATCCTCTTTTTATAAAGCAAATCCACTTGGATTCTTGAATGATCCACATCATTTCTGGTTCGATTGTACCAAAAGATTCCCCTTTTATGTGGAAAAGACCCGTATCCATAATGAGGATTTGACGCATGGACAATTCCTCAATATCTTGTTCATTCGCAACAACAAATGTTCTTTGTGCGTTGGTAAAAAAAAGCAGATTTTTTTGGAGATAGAGACTATCTCACCAATCGAGTCACGGGTATCTGACATATTCATAACTAAATATTTTCCACAAAGTGGTGACGAGACGTATAGCTTGTACAAATCTTTCCATTCTCCAATTCGATCCGATCCATTCGTTCGTAGCGTTATTTACTCTTACTCGATCGCAGACATTTCTGCAACACCTCTAATAGAGAAAAAAATAGTCCATTTTGAAAGAACTTATTGCCATCCTCTTTCAGATATGAATCTATCTGATTCAGAAGGGAAGAACTTGCATCAGTATCTCAGTTTGAATTCAAACATGGGTTTGACTCACACTCCATGTTCTGAGAAATTACCATCCAGAAAGAGGGAAAAAGGGAGTCTTTGTCTAAATAAATACGTTGAGAAACAACAGATGTATAGAATCTTTCAACGAGATAGTGCTTTTTCCAATCTCTCCAAATGGAATCTGTTCCAAACATATATGCCATGGTTCCTTACTTCGACAGGGTGCAAATATCTCCATTTCACCCTTTTAGATACTTTTTCAGACCCATTGCCGATACTAAGTAGCAGTAAACATTTTGTATCTATTGTTCATGCTATTATGCATGGCTCAGATATATCATGGCTAATTCCTCAGAGGGTTCTTCCACAAGGGACTCTGCTAAGTGTAACTGAGATTTTGAGTAAGTGTTTACTTTTTCTGTCCGAAGAGAGGATTCATCGAAATAATGAGTCACCCGCTCTCTTGCTATGGGCACATCTGAGATCAACACATGCTCGGGAGTTTCTCTATTCAATCCCTTTTCTTCTTCTTTTTGCTGGATATCTCGTTCGTATACATCTTCTCTTCGCTTCCCGAGCCTCTAGTGAGTTACAGACAGAGTTAGAAAAGATCCAATCTTGGATGATTCCATCATACAAGATGGAGTTGCAAAAACTTCTAGATAGGTATCCGACATCTGAACTGAATTCTTTCTGGTTAAAGAATATCTTTCTAGTTGTTCTGGAACAATTAGGGGATTTTCTGGAAAAAATATGGGGTTCTTCTTATGGTGGCAACATACTATTGGGTGGTGATCCCGCTTATGTGGTCAAATCAATACGTTATAATAAGAAATCTTGGAATAGCAATCTCATCGATCTAATAAGTATCATACCAAATCCCATCAATCGAATCGCTTTTTCGATAAATACGAGACATCTAAGCCGTACAAGTAAAGAGATCTATTCCTTGATAAGAAAAAGAAAAAACGTGAACGGTGATTGGATTGATGATAAAATAGAATCTTGGGTCGCGAACAGTGATTCGATTGATGATGAAGAAAGAGAATTCTTGGTTCAGTTCTCCACCTTAACGACAGAAAAAGGGATTGATCCAATTCTATTGAGTCTCACTCATAGTGCTGATTTATCAAAGAATGCCTCTGGTTATCAAATGATTGAACAACCGGGATCCATTTACTTACGATACTTAGTGGACATTCATCAAAAGTATCTAATGAATTATGAGTTTAATAGATCCTGTTTAGCAGAAAGACGGATATTCCTTGCTCATTATCAGACAATCACTTATTCGCAAACCTCGTGTGGGGCTAATCGTTTTCATTTCCCATCTCATGGAAAACCCTTTTCGCTTCGCTTAGACCTATCCCCTTCTAGGGGCATCTTAGTGATAGGTTCGATAGGAACTGGACGATCTTATTTGGTCAAATACCTAGCGAAAAATTCCTATGTTCCTTTTATTACGGTCTTTCCGAACAAGTTCCTGGATGACAAGTCTCAGGGTTATCTTATTGATGATCTCCATATGGATGATCGTAGCAATATCCATATGGATGATCGTAGCGATATCGATATGGATGATCGTAGCGATATCGATATGGATGATCGTAGCGATATCGATATGGATGATAGTGACGATATGGATGATAACCTTGATATGGAGCTGCTAACTATGATGAATGTGCCAACTATTTCTATGACGCCGAAAATAGAAATAGACCAATTTGATATCACCTTTCAATTGGAATTAGCAAAAGCGATGTCTCCTTGCATAATATGGATTCCAAACATTCATAATCTCTATGTGAATGGGAATGAGTCGAATTACTTATCCCTCGGTCTATTAGAGAACTATATCTCCGGGGATTTTGAAAGATGCTCCACTAGAAATATTCTTGTTATTGCTTCGACTCATATTCCAAAAAAGGTGGATCCCGCTCTAATAGCTCCAAATAAATTAAACGCATGCATTAAGATACGAAGGCTTCTTCTTCCACAACAACGAAAGCACTTTTTCATTCTTTCATATACCAGGGGATTTCACTTGGAAAAGGAAATGTTCCATACTAACAGATTCGGGTCCATAACCATGGGTTCCAATGCACGAGATCTTGTAGCACTCATCAATGAGGCCCTATCCATTAGTATCACACAGAAGAAATCCATTATAGAAACGAATACAATTCGATCAGCTCTTCATAGGCAAACTTGGGATTTGCGATCCCAGGTAAGATCGGTTCAGGATCATGGGATACTCTTTTATCAGATAGGAAGGGCCGTTGCACAAAATGTACTTCTAAGTAATTGCCCCATAGATCCTATATCTATCTATATGAAGAAGAAATCATGTCAAGAAGGGGATTCTTATTTGTACAAATGGTACTTTGAACTTGGAACGAGCATGAATAAATTAACGATACTTCTCTATCTTTTGAGTTGTTCTGCCGGATCGGTCGCTCAAGATCTTTGGTCTTCACCCGGACCCAATGAAACCAATTCTTATGGATTTGTTGAGAATGATTCTGATCTAGTTCATGGCCTATTACTATTAGAAGTAGAAGATGCTCTGGGAGGACCCCCACAGAGAGAAAAAGATTGCGGTCAGCTTGATAATAATCGAATGACATTACTTCTTCGGTCCGAACCAAGGAATCCGTTCGATATGATGCAAAACGGATATTGCTCTATCGTTGATCAGAGATTTCGATATGAAAACAAATACGAATCTGGGTTTGAAGAAGGGGAAGGAGCTGTCGACCCGCAACAGATAGAGGAGGATTTATTCAATCACATAATTTGGGCTCCTCGAAGATGTCGCCCTTGTGGCAATTTATTGGATTGTATCGGAATCGAAAGGCCCACTGAATTAGGATTTCCCTATTGGGCTGGGTCATTTCAGGGCAAGCGGATCATTTATCATAAAGAGGATGAGCTTCAAGAGAATGATTCGGAATTTTTGCAGAGTGGAACAATGCAGTACCAGACACTAGATGGATCTTCCAAAGAACAAGGTCGAATAAGCCAATTCATTTGGGACCCTGCGGATCCATTATTTTTTCTATTCAAAGATCAGCCCCTTGTCTCTGTGTTCTCACGTCGAGAATTCTTTGCAGATGAGGAGATGTCAAAAGGGCTTATTACTTCCCAAATGGATCCTCCTACATCTATGTATAAACGCTGGTTCACCAATAATACGCAAGAAAAGCACCTCGAATTGTTGATTCATCGCCAGAGATGTCTTAGAACCAATACCAATAGTTCCTTAGCTAATGGATCTTTCCGTTCTAATACTCTATCCGAGAGCTATCAGTATTTATCAAATCTGTTCCTATCTAACGGAACGCTATTGGATCAAATGACAAAGACATTGTTGAGAAAGAGATGGCTTTTCTCGGATGAAATGAAACATTGGATTCATATTCATGTAACAGGAGAACGATTTCCCATTCCTTAGCCGTAAAGAAAGATTGGCCATGAAAAAAGGAAGGGGGGAACAGGACCGGGTGGTAGAGTCGTGTAAACACTTGTGGATCCCGTATTTTGGCCTTAGTGGAACATGGAACAATATGCTACTGCTGAAACATCGAAGAATGGAAACAATGTATGATATGAACTGCCTAAATTTGTGAACGGCGAACAACCAGAGTGTTAACTGGATCAAACAATTCGCATTAATGAAACCATGTAAATCCACCTGCAAAATATGTATGTCTGATGAAATGGTTCTTGCTATCTGCCTCAATAACGAATTCTTGGTTTAACTGAATAAGTCAAGAAAATCTAAAATAGATAGACCTTTCTCTTCGTTTCAGTTCAATGGCCACATGGATAATACACATTCCAGTTGACTGAGCCTAATTCCAATTGTTTTGTTCCGAAGCAAAGATATCCACGTAGGCCAGTTCGCCCTACTCAGATATTCACGACCAAGAAGTACTGGATTCTCTGTCGGATAGGCCCTGAAAGGAGAAGAAAGGATGGAATGGCAACAGACGCCTGTGTATTTTCTAATTCCCCCGACACCGACCCAATAGTACCCCTTTTTGGAACGTCCGGTGCCAAAGTCACCGAATGGGCCAATCCACAAAATGGACTAGGCAATGTAATGTACTTGATCTGTTGGGTTATGAGTACTGGTGGGTATTTGACCAGAGGTTTCTAGAAATCTACCCTTGTATGATTCCTGTTGAATACTCGGGGGTGGGCGAGGGGCGGACGATTCCCAAACGGGCTATTAGATAGAGAAGATCGCTAAGATTTCGTGATCCGCTGCCGGACCTATTCCAATTCCAACAGCTCAGATTCAGATCGTGGGGATCACCGGAATACTTCGTATCAACAGATAGGATACTCGGTATATCCATAGATCCTAAATCGGTTATGGAATTGCTTATTCAATTAGCATTCTCCATATTATGGATTATTCATGCCTTGAAGAGGACTCGAACCTCCACGCTCTTTAGCACGAGATTTTGAGTCTCGCGTGTCTACCATTTCACCATCAAGGCATCTTGAAAGGAAAGTGAATCGTATTCCATTAATATGATATGATATCCATCTAATGTGATATATGTAATACCTGACAAGGATGGAGTGTTGGGGTCTTTCCATCGATCGGTCACATAGGCCTAAGTCAGACATCAAATTGCTTGGATTTGCATTATTTGGAGGTATATATATCAAAAATATGTACAATCCAACCTAGTTCTTGATTGGAATTCAATAGAAACCAAAAGAATGGAATATGGCACCAAATCACGATAGGACAGATATGTAAAAAGCAGGCCTACCTATTCGGAATCCTAAATGGAATGTAAGGGCGTAGGGATCCATAGGTAAACATAGTATCTATTTGCATACGCTCGAATGACCTCTTCTCCTATCTCATAATAAGAATGTACCCTATTCCGGTCTGGTTCGGTATGGAATGAACTTATAATCTGATGATCGAGTCGATCCCATGATTATAAGTTCATAACCTCGGCCCATTCCCATTTTCTTTTTGGCGGAACGGATCCACTCATTCTTTTATTCCAGTTAGCTAGAG